GTGACACGAGGATTTTCAGTCCTCTGCTCTACCAGCTGAGCTATCCCGACCGATGAAACAATATCCCGATTGAGGATTTTCAGTCCTCTTAAATAATACCCCAACTGAATCATCCTCCTATAATATATTATATAATTGGGTCTATGTCAAGTCAAAATAACGATGAAAAGGGTATTACTTTGTAATATCTCTACTCTGGTGGAATTTCTTAGATCTTCAAAAAAAAACACTTTGTAAGTTTCAGTATTAGTAATTAAATGGATTAATTAGTCAAATTTTATATTAGGGTTATTTTCTCAAAGATGTTCATTTGTACGTTTTTCATATATCAAAAAGTCTTGGTATAAGAGTATAAGAAAAAAATTTATGCTTAGATTCAATTAGAATGAACGAGAAACATAACGAATTTTGAACTACTAATGAACTGAGAGGATAGGCTAAATAATTAGGGAATCAAAAGGACCTTTTTGGGGATAGAGGGACTTGAACCCTCACGATTTTTAAAGTCGACGGATTTTCCTCTTACTATAAATTTCATTGTTGTCGATATTGACATGTAGAATGGGACTCTATCTTTATTCTCGTCCAATTAATCAATCCTTTCATACATATTTTGATGGAATAAATAATTTGATCAATGAATAGTGGATATCTTTTTTAAACTTAGAATTGATTAACAAGAATTCTTTGAATTTTCATAAAAAATTCAAAGAAATACGGATTCGGGTTATCATTAATCATTTGGAGAGAGTATTTTAGTACGGATACGCTTATACTTCATCCTTTATGGAGTTTTGATAGAAGGATTCCTTTACTAACGCAACGCAGCCAACTCCATTTGTTAGAACAGCTTCCATTGAGTCTCTGCACCTATCCTATCTTTTTTATTATCACTTGTTTGTTTTGATAAAACCGGATTTGGCTCAGGATTGCCCATTTTTCATTCCTGGGTTTCTCTGAATTTGAAAGTTATCACTCGATAGGTTTCCATACCAAGGCTCAATCCAATTAAGTCCGTAGCGTCTACCAATTTCGCCATATCCCCCCCTTTTGCTTTGTAATTAGGATATCATTATCCTAACATTTTTATTTGAGTTCTATTATAATCGGACTAGTGAATTCATCAATTCAATATACAATATTGATCCATACATATATAGTATAGTCTACTAAATCCTATTTAGTAGTAGTTAGTAGTATAAATATATACTATTTATATGCCTAATAGTATAATTCTAGGTATATATCTATTTTTACAGAAATTTTACCCAATTTATCTCGTTTTTAGCGTGCAATTTTGAATACTTGAAGGGTCGATTCTTTTGTTTTCGTCTTAGCTCTTATCTTTCCGAACGAAAAATAACTAAAAGGAAATTGAATTACTCTATATTATATAGATTGAAGAATTTAATAGCCCTAACTAAAAATTCCTAAAAAAAATAATTAATAATTGAAAATGTAATCCAATTAATAGTTTATTTTAATAGGAATAAAATCTTTTCTTACTAAAAGTAATAGAATTAGATTAGTAAATATAGTAAAAAATAGTAAAAAAAAGAATTGGTCATTTGAATTCAAAAAAATCTTACTATTTAAGATATTGATTATTGAAAATCATATATTTGATAAGATAAATAGATCAAATTATATATTGATATATTAATTGTTATGTGAAGAGTTAAGCAAGTTAATAGCTAAGATTCTTGTAGTTTCCTAAATTCCTATGTGTGTACAATTTAATTTATATTATGTGTTATGCTAGCCCGCTTAGCTCAGAGGTTAGAGCATCGCATTTGTAATGCGATGGTCATCGGTTCGACTCCGATAGCGGGCTTTTCTCCATATGTTTAATTTTTCTTTTTTCCATAGTTGAAAATATGAAATCAAAAAAATTGAAAAGGCTTCTTCTACTTTTACTTTTCCCAAATGGCACCTTTCCTTTATCTCCTAAGAACTTCCAATTAAAAAAAATTGTTGGAGTTTTATCTATGGAGACTAAATCAATCAAGAAAAAACCCTTACTTTCTTTGATGTTTATATTAATATAATAAGAAGATTTTTTAAGAGTTTTTAGTATTTAATAGTTTTCGATTAATTCAGTTTTATATTCTATTTAATATTAATACGATAAATTAGATATATAATATATATTAAGGCCGGGATATTGATACAATTCATCTAATTATTCTTTCGAATTCTTCTTTGTAATAGTAATACAATATTTAGAAGAAATTTTGATTCATTTTTTATTGAATTTCAAATTTATATTGTATTTTTATATTTCTAATTTAGTTTAGTTTAATTTCATATTTCATTTAGGTTTATGCAACTTCATAAGGAGTCTTTATGTCGCGTTACAGAGGGCCTCGTTTCAAAAAAATACGTCGTCTGGGGGCTTTACCGGGACTAACAACTAAAAAGCCTAGAGCTGGAAACGATTTTAGAAACCAATTACGCCCCGGTAAAAAATCTCAATATCGTATTCGATTAGAAGAAAAACAAAAATTACGCTTTCATTATGGTCTTACAGAACAACAATTACTTAAATACGTTCATATCGCCGGAAAAGCAAAAGGGTCAACAGGTCAAGTTTTATTACAATTGCTTGAAATGCGGTTGGATAACATACTTTTTCGATTAGGTATAACTTCGACTATTCCTCAAGCCCGCCAATTGGTTAACCATAGACATATTTTAGTTAATAGTGGTATAGTAGATATACCAAGTTATCGCTGCAAACCCCGCGATATTATTACAGTGAGAGATGAACAAAAATCTAAGTCTCTGGTTCAAAATTATCTTGATTCATCTTCCCGTGAGGAATTGCCAAAACATTTGACCCTTCACCCATTCCAATATAAAGGATCAGTCAATGAAATACTAGATAGTAAATGGGTCGGTTTGAAAATAAATGAATTGCTAGTTGTAGAATATTATTCTCGTCAGACTTAAACCTAACTAAAATAAGTTGGACAATTTTGACCTCTCTTTACACCCATATAAAAAGTTTCGAAGTAGAAGTAAGGGATTTTTTATGAGGATTTTTTCCTATTCATGTATCATATATAGGGAGGTTTTAATTCCTTGTCCATTTTTTTTAGTAGTTTCCATATTACAATTACAGAAACTGGGATTAGGAATAGCGAAACCGTATCAAAGAAAGCTTGGACTAATGATGTCCTTTGTTATTTTATTTGATTTGCGATCTTGCGGTCAATAACATTCACGTTGGTAAATTAGGTGAAGGGTATGGTACGGAAAGAGAGGGATTCGAACCCTCGGTAAACAAAAGCCTACATAGCAGTTCCAATGCTACGCCTTGAACCACTCGGCCATCTCTCCTATATAATGAGAAAGTTAATAATAAATCTAGTGAATAGTGATTCATATTGGGTTTTTGGATAAATGCGTACACTCTATTTTTACTAAAAAAAATCGAAAAACTTTGAAAAATCTTAATCGAGGCTGGGGAAATGAGAGAATTTTGTGGGACAAACTGTTAAAAACAAGAAAGAAAAGTCTCTATTCATATTCATGTTTACGAAGATGGCATTCCAAATTTTATTCTCGAATTTTCCTACAGCTTCAAATAAATTCGTTGATTCTTCAACTTTGATGAAATCTTAAGATTTTCTGATATTCTATTCTTAATACAACGATATTTACATTTGCATGAAATCTAATCGTCTTCAAATATTTTTTAGTTTTTAGTGATTCCTGCAAAAAAGAAACAATTTTGAGTAGACGTTTCATTTTAATGAGTCTGTTTTTATGTTATTTCGTACTGTCAAATTCCCTTTTTGTTGTGGGATTATTTTCTCACGAAGGTAAAGAAATTATAGCAGGAATTTCTGCCTATGTCTAGATCTCGAATAACTGGAAATTTTATTGATAAGACCTTTTCGATTGTAGCCAATATCTTATTACGAATAATTCCGACAACTTCGGGGGAGAAAGAGGCATTCGCTTATTACAGAGATGGTGCGATTTGATTATTTTTTATTTAGTTATTCTCTATTTTCTCTTTCATTTTTAGAGTTTAATTAAATTAAATTGATTTCTATTTTTTAACGTTCTTAGAATAAGAATAAAGTTGCATGATAATTATCTTATTCGGGTTCGGGATATAAAGAATCAAAATTCTTTGAAATAAATCTACGCTTGTTGAAGGTGAAGTTTGTAGATAAAACAAACCCTTCTGTCGTGTATCCCCGATTAATGCAACCTCAAATGCTTCAATTGTTGATTATAGAGTATTGAGCGAAAGGTTACACCTATACTTTTAAACTAGTACTAATAGGAGGCATAGAGGAAGAGGCACTACTCTTCGGAATCAACAACAGGAAAACTTTGTTATAAATTCTCCTTTTTCTTTATGAGGATCAGGACTAGCAAGAGTGGTTGGGACAACAAACACCCATCTCGTTCGTGTTTTGGATACCCGTATAACCATCGAAAACTGTTGAAGTGACTAATTCCTGAAAATTAAGCGGAATTTAAGACAAATAAATTGCTGGAGTCACCCTTTTTTTATCTAGTATCAACAGTTAAGGAAAGATCTTTTACAAGAAGGTTGGTTAGAGATTTCTTGTAAAAACACCAGCCCCACTCAGTTTATAATGAGAATTTTTCAATTTTTTCATGTATTAGTCTCATTATGTACATAAAGGAGGAGCCGTATGAGATGAAAATCTCATGTACGGTTCTGAAACGGAGATTTTTTTAATCGAATGACGACCGTAACGGATGTCGGCTCAATCCGAAGGAAATTATGCGGAAGCTTTACAGAATTATTATGAAGCTATGCGACTAGAAATTGATCCCTATGATCGAAGTTATATACTCTATAACATAGGCCTTATCCACACAAGAAACGGAGAACATACAAAAGCTTTGGAATATTATTTTCGTGCACTAGAGCGAAACCCATTCTTACCACAAGCCTTTAATAATATGGCCGTGATCTGTCATTACGTGCGACTATCTCCACTATAGAAATA